TTCTTTCACTATCAGTTGAAAAGGTTGAAGTTATTCTATCTAATTTTTTTTATAGATAGTTTTTATGAATAAAAAAAATAAAAATAAAAAAATCTTATCATTTACAAAAATGTTCGTTGTACAATGACAAAAAGAAGGTTTTTCCTTCTTCTCTTACATTAAGTAAAAAATGAATGTGAACTGGCGAGAACCCGGTGAATCAAATATTGTAGTGATTCACCGGGTTCTCGCCAGTTCACAAAGTTTTTTTATCTGATATGCGCTGTACACTTTTCTATTCCTATTCGTAAGAAACCCTTTTAAAATTTGAATTCAATTAGATGTTAATGTAAATGAACCATAACTATGTAGTCCTATTCCTAATAGATTGACCCCAAAATAGCATATCCAAATTATAAGAAATCCAATAGCCGCCACAATTGCTGAATTTGTACCCTTCCATTTTATATTTGTTCGAGTATGTAAATAAATCGCGAATACGATCCAAGTAATAAAAGCCCAAGTTTCTTTTGGGTCCCAACTCCAATAAGATCCCCATGCTTCGTTAGCCCATACTGCTCCAGAAAGAATTCCTATGGTTAAAAAGATAAATCCTAGACTAATAACCCGATAACTCCAATAATCCAATTGTTGAATCAATTGCGACCTGTAATAATTCTTTGGAGAAAAAAAAGAAGGATTTTGTAAAACATTACTTTGTTCATTCATGTATTTGATTTCACCAAAGAAAAATGACTCATTTAAATTTACTAAATGATTACTCGTAGAAAAAAACTTTCTCTTTTTTCGAACTGTAATCACTAGAAGTGATACTGATAATAATGATCCACATAAAAGGGCCGCATAGCCTACTATCATCATACTCACGTGCATTATTAGCCACTCGGATTGAAGAGCGGGTACTAATATTGTGGATTCGTGTATTTCAGTTAAAAGACCTGAAGTAGCAAAGCCCTGGGTAAAAATAGCACTTGGGCCAATTATTGTGCTTAGAAGATTTTTATTTTTTTTTAAATACGGAACTATATGAATAAGGGCAAAACTCCATGAAAGAAAGATTAACGATTCATATAAATCACTTAGTGGAAAATGTCTCGAATAAATCCAACGAGTAATTAATAATCCTGTTATACAGAAAAAAGTAATTATCATGCCCTTTTCGGATGAATCATATAGTTTTATGATTTCATCGACTAAAAAGGTTATCAAATGAATTGTAATTATAATTGAAACGATCGAAAAAGAAATATGAGTTAATATATGCTCTAAGGTTGAAAATATCATAAAAAAAGGAGTCCCCTAATTAGAAAATAGAAATCGGGAATTGAATTCATTATAGAAATCGGGAATTGAATTCATTATAGGATCTATTTACTTTTTTTAGGAGATGCTATGCCGCCACTCGGACTCGAACCGAGATGCTCTAGCACTGCTTCCTAAGAGCAGCGTGTCTACCAATTTCACCATAGCGGCTTGTCTTGAACTCATAATAGCCTATGAATAAGCAATCGTCTAGATTTAAGAATTAAATTGGGTGCAATATTTTTTAGGAAAGATTCAAATTGATGAATAAAAATTCGTTCAAATGGGTATTTGAAGGTTCATTATTTTAGTTTAGGGTCTTAGTTTTATTGTGTATTTTATACTCTCCTCGACTTGAACTCTTGTAAAACTGGATAGTCCTACTATGAATTAAGGGATAGAACCTCCCCCAAAAACATTTTTCTTTTTTCGAATTCGGTAAGGTAAACAGAAGAATTCTTATTCTACATATTCGAAGAGCGGAACGAATTCCATTTCCTATTGATTAACTCAACAGGGAATGGAAATCGGGAATTTTATTTTCGAAATAAAATGAGTCAATTTTTGAGTCAGGCCGATTCAGATTATTCCAACGTGTTATGTTTTATTACGTATTTTATTTGTTTTTCGCACAAAAAAACTTTTTGAATTCCCGGTAGAAAGAGATTTCCCTAAGGAAAACGCTTTTAACGCTGCCCAATACCCCTTCCCTTTCCAAAAATTTTTACGAATACGCTTTTTTGATGCAGAAGTACGTTTTTTTGGAACTGCCATTTAAATAAAAATTAAGAGATTACTCATTGGTATAGCTGGATGTGAAAGACATCTATTGTTCAAAAAATAGTCTGCGCTTTTCTAATTCATTATGTATTTCTTTTCTAGATAATATTTTTTTTTCTAAAAATCAAAAAGAATAGATAAGGTGGGTAAAAGATATGGGAAAATCGCATACAATATTACTAAAAATAGAAAAAAAGAAGAATATTCTTCTTTTTTTTTTAGTCACTTGTCAAAATCAGGAAAAATATGCCTAATTTTACTTGAATTTTCAAATTCGAAGGAGACTAGTAATTAATCTCTTTCTTTCATATGATTTGACCAATTGTAACTTCTTGATTTGAATATTTGAAGTATTTAGCAGAAAGAATAAGTAAAAATAAATAATTCTATTTAAGTTAGTTTAAGTTAGTGCATATCT